TTAATGTTAAAAATTTCAAAGTAGAAAAGACTCTTTTGATCTAGTTATATAATATATTATAATTATATTGTATATTGACAATTCCAAAAAACTTATCATACTATCAGCATAGTATGCTGATGGTCGGGCGGATATGCCCCCATCGTCTAGCGGTTCAGGACATCTCTCTTTCAAGGAGGCAGCGGGGATTCGACTTCCCCTGGGGGTAGGGTACTACGAAAGGAAGTAGATCATGAATTCTAACTAAACCTAGAATTAATTCTTCCTGGGTCGATGCCCGAGCGGTTAATGGGGGCGGACTGTAAATTCGTTGGCAATATGTCTACGCTGGTTCAAATCCAGCTCGGCCCAATAATTCGCCGCTCCATTGAATACGATCTAACCAGTTTAATTTGTCCTCTAGAAATAGAAATGCCCTATCCGTCAAAATAAAGATCAACCATTTTTTTGATCTATCCATATATATATATATATATATATATTTTTTTTTTAATTAGTCATTTTTGACAATAAAAAAAAAAGAACCACCGGTTACTAGTAATTATTGCTATAGTTCATATCCATGTGGATATGATATCAGTATATCATTTTTGTTTCTGTTACAACACGACGAGACGAATCGAATAGAATGTTCTTATGAAACCATAAGAATATGTATGCCATACACCTCGCTGGGATTGTAGTTCAATCGGTCAGAGCACCGCCCTGTCAAGGCGGAAGCTGCGGGTTCGAGCCCCGTCAGTCCCGAACTAGGATCCGATGAATTTATCAATTCATCTCCCACTTTTTACAGAAAAGTGGGACAGGGAGCAAGATCTAAGAATCCTTATTTATTTTGTTTTTCGTTTCACATTGATATTTTTATATTTATCATCAGACAAAAGAAATGCGGGAATTTTCATTTCTTTCACTACGGAATAGTACCGATTGATAAGGAAGAGACATATCTAGATTGATTGGTACGATCAGTTATATTACTCTATGTCAGTATTTTAAGAGATACCATATTCGTTATTCGTTTGACTTTATTTTTTGATTGTTCTTGAATAATGAAATGGAGTAGAGTGCCCATATTTTTACCAGGAGTACATACACAAATTGTATTCTTTTGTTGTACAATATACAATGAACTGAACATAATTACCTCGGCGGAACAGAGCGCCTTTTTATTTTTAACTGCACCCTTTTCCAACTCCGACTTGTGTATCCTCAATTTTTAATTAAAAAAATCTATCTCATTCAAATTGCATGCTGATTTTTTTATGTATGTGTTCTCCCCCAATCCAAGAAAGAGAAGAGGATATTATTATATTAATTAATTATATTAATAATTAATATTAATTAAATCTATTAATTTATAATTTAAAATCATAAATTATATATAATATATAATAATCTTAATTAAAATTTTTTAAATTTTTTTTTTCATAAATAATAAATAAAAGACCAAGCAAGGTACCCCTTTTTAGTAAATCTGTTGGAATATTAGATCTTTTAATCGTCCTTTTTCCATCTCACTTATATTGTTTGGGTCTTAGGTGTGACCTGACCCATTGAATACCGGTCATCTGATACCCCGTCGGATACTTAAATTAATTGTCTGTATTAAGTAAGTAGAACGAAGAAGGTAGGTTATAGAAAAGAAAGAATGGAAAAGGACGAAAAATTCTATAGCATTCTATATTGGAATTGGATTAGAAATTTAATTTTTGATTTAGTATGGATAAAAAGTCTTCCTATGTTATACTATTAAATTCTCGACAATTAATTGATTTGATAGATTAGATCTATTGTTATTCATAATATTTTGATCCATTTGGCATCATCAGGATACAATTAACTTATTGAATTTACAGGAATCAAATTTATCATCTCTATGGGATTAGATCCCGAGTTATTGCGAAACAAAAAAAAAATGAGATTATGGAAGTCAATATTCTCGCATTTATTGCTACTACACTGTTCATTCTAGTTCCTACCGCTTTTTTACTTATCATTTACGTAAAAACAGCCAGTCAAAATAATTAATTTTAATGAAACTCGAATTATTAGTTCTTGTCAATAATTGAAGAAATGATGAGATAGTGTGTAGAAATATAAATATAATATCTATAGTTTTTTCTACACACTATCCAATATACAGATATAATATAGGTTTATATAATATAAATCAATTTACAATTATGGTAGTGTCTCTAGAGTCCACTCCTCCCCCATACTACGAGCGAAAGGGAAAATGTAAAGACTACCATTAAAGCAGCCCAAGCGAGACTTACTATATCCATGTAAATTATGTCTCCTATCTCTATCAAGGAATGATTCCACTATGATTATTGATCAATAATCATAGTGGAATTAACGGCACAGAGTCAAAATGAGATTCTGATTTAAAACGATTGATGCTTCAAATCCAATGAAGCTAATCGTAACAAATTCTCTATTATTGTATTGGATTTTCGGTAGAAGCGAGCCGTAAGTACAAATACGATACATATACCCT